TTCCATAACATAAAAAAGTTTGGAAATTCATCCAGTCAACACAATAATCATATTATATTCGTAGAAATAACAAAACGGATCCTTTGCTCCGATGTTTCAAACCACTCCATTCCTTTGTTTCTGATGATGTTTTTGAAGAATTGAATCCATTGATTGATTCATAGTATCTGTTCCTCCATAGTATGGAGGGACTCCCCCGAAGCAAGAAGAAAGAAGGAATCAATTGATTTTCTGGATGACACAATATGGATTTCTATAGATGAGACATCCTGCAAATCATTTCGATACTAATCTTACTCTAGAAAAAGAAAATTTCAAGCAAAAAAAAGACTCTTAATGCTCCGGGCGAAAAGATGAAATCTTGGATTTTTGCGCATATCCCAATCCTTATTGATTATCTCATCACAGTTAAAATTTTCTTTTTTTTTACTTTTTTTAGAAGTTCATTTTTTTTATAAGTTCATTGAAGAAGTTTTATTTGCTCAGTAAGTTACTCCCACCCCTTTTTTTGTTTGTCCACTACTTCTTATGAATCGAAACAAACGAGTTCCGATAGAACTGGAAAATCAAATAAATAGTAATCTTTGACGAACAGGATCAAGAATCATTATTATTTCCACACAAGAAAAGGAATTTTCCACCCTTTTCTTGTGTGGAAGATTAGGAAGACGAGTAATCCCTCCTAGAATCATTTGTTCCTTTCATTTATCCGCGTGTATTCTCCTCCTACTTATGCCTATTATCTATTAGAATTCGATTCTATTAGGGACAAAAAAACGATTGATGCATTACATGGCATTTACAATCTGCCAATGGGAGGCCGAGCATAGTCACAACACTCCCATTTTGATTGAAAAAAAGAAGGGGGGATCCAGTAGTCTTCTTCGCAATATACATACTATTGCTAGGAATGGGATACAAGCAATTTCCGGCATCTCGCAGAAAAATAGTATAAAAAAAGCAAGCAACAAATTTTCCATGATTTTTTTGAATCATACATAATTGCATCGATCACAACAATTCGGCTCTTTTTACCAGCTTGATGAATCCGTAGATCTAGAAATTCATTTCGGACAATTGAACCTTCTCAAACTGTTTCTTTTTTAGAACCAAAAAGATTTGTGCCAGAATAACAGATGCCAAGAAGAACAACAAACCTTGGACACGTAATGGATCTTGAAGTACTATTTCTGCATCTCCCTGACCAAATCCACCCACATTGGGATTACTCGTTAATGGTTGATCAAGCTTGATAGATTCACCCTCTGAAACAAGAAGTTCTGGTCCTGGAGGTATAATATCAACCACTTGGTGTCCATCCGATGCGTCAGCTATGGTTATTTCATACCCCCCTTTTTCTTTACGTACTATTCTGCTTACTATACCTGCTGCTGTAGCATTATAGACTGTATTGTTACTCTTGTTCCCATCGGGATAAATCTGACCTCTCCCCCTGTTCCCACCTACATATATGGGATACTTTAAGAAGTGAACGTCTTTCTTAGTAGCAGGGTCCGGGGAAAGAATGGGAAAGACGATTTCACTATATTTCTGACCAGGAACAGGACCTACCACAAGAATATTTCTTTTAGTGGGGCGATAACTCTGAAAAGACAGATTGCCTATCTTTTCTTTCATCTCGGGAGAAATACGATCGGGGGGAGCTAATTCGAATCCCTCGGGTAAAATAAGAACAGCCCCCACATTCAAAGCCCCCTTTTTCCCATTAGCAAGAACTTGTTTCAGTTGCATATCATAAGGGATTCTAACAACTGCTTCAAATACAGTATCAGGAAGCACAGCTTGTGGAACCTCAATATCCACGGGCTTATTAGCTAAATGGCAATTGGCGCATACAATACGCCCAGTTGCTTCTCGTGGATTTTCATAACCCTGCTGCGCAAAAATGGGATATGCATTTGAAATAGATGTCCGAGTTATGACATATATCATGATCGATACGGAAATGAATCGAGTCATCTGTTCCTTTACCCAAGAAAAGGTATTTCTATTTTGCATGGTCCAATTATTGATCCCGGAAATTTCTACAATAAATTAGGTAGGTAGCTAGTATAGTTCCCTATCCACGATTCTGCCATTGTACTGGAGGGGGAATCCCTTAGACGGGTAGAAGTATAAAGAGTGAGTCAGATTAAAAATGGTTTGTTTATGTACGAAGTAACATTCGGATTTGATTGATATCGGCAGATCAAATGAGTTCTTCATTCATTCATTGAATGATAAACCACTACAAGTGAAGGAGATACACGATTTAAATAATGGAAGATCCAATATTTCAAAATTGTATCTAGAATGACTGGAAAAGTGGAAACAAGACCAGATATAATTTGATTGTTATGAGCAAATCCAAAATCTTTGTAAACCGAACCAATCATTAGTTCCCAACCATGGGGCGAGTGGAATCCGATACATAAATCAGTTAATAAAAGAATAGAAAAAGCTTTTATTGTGTCGCTTAAGTTATAGAGGAATTCCTGAACCCAAGAATTAAGAATGACAAGTTCTTCATTACCCAGAATAGAATAACCACTTAGAATAGCAAAACAGATTATATTTGTCGAGAAATGCAAAATTATATGGATATGATCTTCATTGTGCATTTTGACCAATTGTATTGTTTCTTTGTGGATTCCTATACGAAGCTTTTGTATCTGTGTCTCCGGGTACTCCTTTATCATTTCGTCCAACAGGAATAGTTGTTCTAATTCTATGAATCTTTCTAGAACGTTCTTCTCTTGAATATCATTCAAAAAAGTTTCGGATTGCCTTGTATTCCACCAATTAGTAACTAAAGGTTCCAGACTTTTATTAAATGAGAGAGAGATCCACCAGGGCAAAAAGACTATAGATGCAAGATATGGGAGGGGAGTCAATGCTTTCTTTTTTGGCACTTTTAATCTGTTCTGTAAACTGTTAATGAAACTGCTTCATTCGCCGACTCTATCTGATCCGATATTTCTATGAAGCATGAGTTCTATAACAAGGTATGGAACCTATGGATCGGATCTATTCCTTCTTTTTTTTTTGAATTGTTTAGTCCTTGGATCTAGAAAGAATATAGAAATAGAATAAAGGTCCGTTTCGAATGAAGAAATAATCAAGTTCCCAGATATCTCAATTGGTCAAATTCGAACCAATTGTATCTTCATTTGTTCCTTTCGATGAATGCCCGAAAAACCACTTGAAGTAATGAATATTATTCGGATTTCGAGACGAAAGAACTCCCCCTGGATCAATCAATTATTTCGAAATGTTTCACTGGCTACCCACAGCCCAGGAATAATTGAGGGGATATTTCTGAAGAATATTGATGATGAAATCCGAAATGGGTGGCAAAACAAGAGAGAAATTGAATAGTTATGAGAGATCCAATCGTTTGGTCATCAAGGAGCAAAAGAAAGGATAAAAAAAAAGAAACATGGATTAACGAAAGAGAGATAATTTACGAGATACGATCTATCTGTATCCAACGTATCAATTCAAAATATTGGTCCTAAAAAGATGAATTCTGTACTGTATTCCGAAATGTTCTGATATGTGTGATGAATACATACTTATTAGATTTGTTACTAGTATGAAAGAATTGAGTTTAGTTCCATATGTAAAAGTAAAAAAAAGAGTTTTTGTTTTGGTGGATAAAAATAGCTTCTTATTATGGTTGTTCCGTATTCGTCCGCCTGCTTTATTCTATGGGCCACAACACAACGGTATTACCAACGGAACGGGGGAAATAGAATCGAACATGTTTTGCTCGAATAAACGTTCCGAAGAAACTTCAGTTATATTAAAAAGGGGATTCCTGAGTTCCTTCCCTCATGCGGAGAAAGCATTCATTCTTCAGTTCATTTCAAAATACTTCAATTGGTACGCGCAAGAAATAGGCCAATTCAGCAGCTTTTTGTTCAATTTCTCGTGGAGTAAAATTCTCATCGGTACGAGTCAAGGGAATGGCTCCCTGGCCTCTGATTTCCATATAAAGGACACGACGAGGATAAAGACCCTCTTTAACTTCCATTCTGATTGACTGGATATCTCTCATAAGGAATCGAAGGAAGATGCGACGATTTATTCCAGGAAATCCCCAACGAAAAATACACACTATTCCTTCTTTTCTATCAAAAAGATCATAACCACTACCTACATTCCACGAAATTGTGCACCACAAATAGGAACTAATGAACAGACCGGCGATCCCATAGAAAGACATCACGATTCCTTGGGGAAAAAAAAGGATTTCCTGAGAGGGAAATACGGATATCAGATTCCTACCAAGATAACTGGAAGTTCCAACCAATAAGAATCCTAGTGAACCTAAAAAAAGGATACAGGCCCAGCAGAAATTACTTGTTTTTCGAGACCCCGTTACAAGTTCTATCCATATACGTTCGGATTGCCAGTTCATACTCGATCCAGTTGCATTCTATTGGAATTGAGAGAATAGAATAAGCCAAATGAATTTGACTTTACTTTTTTTTGTTTTGATCCCGAAGTAACTCTCATCAACTAGCACTATTATGATGTAAACCATTAGGAGTAATTCATCGAATTGGTTAGATATAAAATAATAACATCCCCTTCATATGATCCCACTATGTATATCTACATACATATAGATACATTGATTTTCTATTTCAGATATTCGATGATCTATTTGAAAACAAAAACAGCTATACCCACATATAATATACATGCATTTATCCATATATCATGGATCTGCATGCATAACAATAACAGCTTTTTTATTTGTGCTCGGAGGGAGTCACATGTCGTACCGTACCCTATTCCACTAAAAGATATCTGTATTATGATCCAAGTCCAAGTGTTAAAATAAATTGATGAGATTTGATCCCATCGGATCTAAACAATCTTGTTTTTTTGAACATGAAGAGATAAAGAAGCCATTGCAATTGCCGGAAATACTAGGCCCACTAAAGGCACAAAAATAGAGGGTAAATTGAAATCTGTCATAGAATAGGTGCCTCGATTTAATATTTGTACTTGTTAGAAATTTGTACTTGTTAGAAATATATCTTATGATAAGTATATTTATTATAAGTATATAATAAGTGCAAGGAATGTAGAACTAAATAAGTGTACCTATTCATCTTTCTACACAAAATATATGTATGATAATCCGCTTTTTTATTCTTGTTCTCCCGTCCTTATCTTATAATAAAGAGTTTCTTACGAGTTCCCTAAGGATTCGTTAGAATCCGATCCAACAGGGATTCATAGTAAAAAAAAAGGAGGTTCTCGGGAGATATAGATATAGAAATATGCAACATTTCTATTATAGATTTTCATTATTCTATATATTAATACGTAAGAAGGAAGGGAACATGAAATTCTTTTCATTTTCCCAATTCTATTCCGCGGAAAGAAGAATTCACTCTTTTCTCCTCTTTATTTTATAGAGGGTTCCTGATTTCTAATCATCAATAGGGGTAGGATAAAAAATCTGGAGAAAATAAAAATCAAAAAAGTAATTATCCGAAACTTCTGATTCTGACTATAGAACTTATGTCACCAAAGAAAACCCCATTCTTCTTATTTGGACTTTGATTGCGATGAACTAAAGTTCGCTACAAATAACTGAGCCTAGTACTAGTGCTCTACTTTAATTTTGAGTCAAGGGAAAGAAACCGTGTAGCTGAAATAACTCACTCAGAACACCTTTTAAAGGGTTACGTGGTACGATTGGATCAAATAAGCCCTTATGGAATGAATACTCAGCCGCTTGTGAACCCTCGGGTACTGTCTTATTCAATGTTTGTTCAATTACTCTTTTACCCGCAAATGCAATGTAGGCATTGGGTTCAGCAATAATGATATCTCCCAACATACCAAAACTGGCTGTCACTCCACCGGTTGTAGGAGATGTAAGGATTGATACATAGAATAACTTTTTATTTGATTGATAATCATATAAAGCGGAAGATATTTTAGCCATTTGCATCAAGCTCAAACTTCCTTCTTGCATGCGTGCTCCTCCAGAAGCACACACCATAATAACAGGTAAAGATCTATTAGTAGCATACTCGATCAAACGGGTGATTTTCTCGCCTACTACGGATCCCATACTACCTCCCATGAACTCAAAATCCATAACCCCCATTGCTATGGGAATACCGTTTAGTTGACCTATGCCTGTTTGAACAGCCTCAGTTAAACCTGTCTTTCTTTGATACGAATCGATACGATCTCTATAAGGCTCCTCTTCCGAGTGAAATTCAATGGGGTCGATAGAGACCATGTCTTCATCCATAGGATCCCAAGTGTCCGGATCAATCGAAAGTTCGATTCTATCTGAACTACTCATTTTCAAATGATATCCACATTGTTCACAAATATTCATTTTTGACTTAAAAAATTTCTTATAATTTAATCCATAACAATTTTCGCATTGAACCCATAAATGTCTGTATTTTTGATTTATATCGAAATCATTCGATCCTTCTCCTATATCACTGTCATTACCGCCAGTTCTTATATTAGAATTCCCACTATCACTACCACTTATACTTTCACCACTACAAATATAACTATAAATGTAACTATCAATACGGATTTCAGAACGAAGATAACTATCAATGCAACTATTAATGTGATTATTCCAACTATATTTAGTATCATACATGTCACAATCATAGTAGCGATTGTCACTCTTAGACCCATTATTCAGATAACTAGAAAAAGAACTTTCTAGTTCACTCAGAAAAGAACTATCATTGTCAATCTCAAAAATCTGATTTTCAATATCAAAATATACGGAATAACCGTTACCATTACTATCCCTAACTAAAAAAGTTTCATCAGAGATGAAACTCCAAATGTCCCTGACACCTAAAAAATGATCAACATTACTGCAACTATAACTGCCACTATCGCTCCAACTAGGAATGTTTTTATCCGTATCATTTAGAATGGGGTCTTCACTTCCACTGGTATTTCCAATAGGACAGCCAAGACTGTCCATTGATTTACTTAGCCCACACCTGCGTTCTAACTCCTCGTTAGACAATATCGAATTGAACCACCATTTTTCCATAGAGCCTTCCTGCCCCCTATTTGAAAATACAATAGATGAATAGTCATTCGATGAATAATCATTTTACTATTTCATTTCCTATCGGAATAAGCATATAGATCCAATTACTAGGATCATTAACTAATAACGAGTTAGCATTGAAAGAAATGATTCTGGGAATCCGGGGTATCAATTCACTATATATGATGGAACCTTTTCTTCAATTAAAGAGGGGTTTCTCCCATGTCATGTACAAATTCTCATCGAAAAGATAAATATTTGCTCCCTCCTATGAAGAATTCATTTTCGTAGAATCTTGTATAATAGAATATTAAGTGCCTATTGCAACACGGAATGAAAGGGACAATATACAGGATGGGTAGAAGGAGTTGTGACCCTTGGCTTGATCTATGGTACGAAACTACGGGATATAAAATGATCCACCAATCCTA